AGTCAATGTAGAGAAAATGAATACATTTCCATACTATTAAGTAAGTGAAATATAGAAAACATAATCGAGATTATACCACATCACTTATTCTTTTCTTTCTACTGGATCTTACGGAGCCTGTTCATACACGACATGATTGAGTCTGATCATAGAAAAAATTCTCTTCAAACGAACCAGCCTATCCTCTGTATAGGTATTACACGGTGGTTGGAACAAAGACACTTTTTTGGTTGTGAATTCAAAAGTGGCAGATAAGGACATCTATTCTGCATGGCCCAATCAATAGTTCAAGTCACACACTCCCATAATCCGTTTTATCTTCGGAGAATTCACTTCAACTCAGAATTTCAAATAAATAAATAATTAAATAATACATTAATGTATTTTAAATGTATTTTTATGGAGTTGAAGAGAAATATCTAAATACATGTCTTATTCTTTTCAATAATCCATATTTGTAGCAATGAAATACTATTATTCCTACCCCAAATGATAAATGATTGATTACAAATAGCTAGGATATATATTTTTTTATAAAGGACCAGAAATACCTTGCTTACGTATCATTAGAAAGTGCATTAACATAAATACGGCAGTAAGAAGAGGTAATACAAAAGTGTGTAAACTATAAAAACGAGTCAAAGTGGATTGTCCCACACTAGCACTTCCGCGTAATAACTCCACCAAGGGTGATCCTATTACAGGAATAGCTTCTGGAACACCTGTTACAATTTTGACTGCCCAATAACCAATTTGGTCCCGAGGTAAGGAATAACCAGTTACACCAAAAGATGCGGTCAATACAGCCAAAACCACACCTGTAACCCAAGTCAATTCGCGAGGTTTTTTAAAGCCGCCAGTGAGATACACACGAAATACGTGGAGGATCATCATTAGTACCATCATACTTGCCGACCATCGATGAACTGATCGGATTAACCAACCAAAGTTGGCTTCAGTCATTATATATTGAACAGAAGCAAAAGCCTCCGTAACAGTCGGACGATAATAAAAAGTCATAGCAAACCCTGTAGCTACTTGTACCAAAAAACAAGTAAGTGTAATTCCTCCTAGACAATAAAATATGTTGACATGAGGAGGAACATATTTACTAGTTATATCATCTGCAATTGCCTGAATCTCAAGACGTTCTTCGAACCAATCATAGATTTTATTGAGATAGGTAAACCAAGGGAACTCCCCCTCCGAGAACCGTATATGAGAATTTCATCTCGTACGGCTCAAACAAACAGAAAGACACAAATACTAGTTCTATCGGATATGTGTATATAGTAAAATAGTAAAGTTCGAAATTTCGTAATTCTATGATTCAATCTTTTCGGAAGATACGAACGAATAAAAATTCGAAAATTCTTTCTTGTGGTTATAATGCCAAAATATCAAGTTGGCTCATTCGTCTATATGTTGATCAGGCTTCTTGAATTTTCTATTTACCTATTTTCTTTATTGTTTTGTTATTTTTATAATATGATAATATGAATCTATTACTGTTTTCTTTATTATTGATAGGAATTCTCTTGTTAAGACCCTATGAATCGATTAAAACCTCAGATTCATACTAGAACCACGATGATTCAATAAACCTTCTTAAACTAAGTCCAAAAATTCCTTGAGTAAGAAAATTGGATCATCACTTATTCAATGAATCGATATTATAACTAAAAATCCAAAAAAAGCCTTGTACTTTGATCAAAATAAGTATAAAAGGGAATTTGAAAGAATAAAAATCTTTCAATTTAGAACCTCTAAATCTTTGCAATTTTTTTTTGGATTCCGGCCACGAGGTCCAAATATTAAGTATGAATCATAGTTCTAATACTTTATAATCTATTTTCATATATTTCGTGCTTCAGATACTAGAATAGAATGAATATCCGACGAAGTAAAACCATCTCGATCAAGATGACAGACCCATTCTCTGTAGTATCCATAGGATCCATTATAACAAGTCACACACTCATATTCCGGAAATACAGAAACAAAGAAATTCCGCGGTCGAACTACCAAAATAGAATGGGATAAAAATCAAAAAACTAAATGCTTCATTTTGTTTTGTATTTTTTGTATTGAAAAGCTAGTTAATAGCTTTTGTGAATCTAATTCATTGAAATTCCGTCCAGTAAAATGGAAGAATTATAAATCTCCAAAATAATAGATAGGAATATCGCAAATAGAGCCATTGCGATACCCATCAAAGGAGTAGTTCCCCACCCAGGAGCTACTTTACCATATTCTGAATTCAATGGTTTTAATAAAATCCCTACATTAGTTCTTTTTGTACGAACAGATCTAGAACTACCCTCAACGGTTTGTGTAGCCATAAATCCTATTTGATATTCATTGAGATCTGTTGACTTTGTATACCTTTCCGTTGTAAATAAATGATCTTAGCATAGATCCATCGGGGTCTTGAAATTATATAATAATGGAAACAGCAACGCTAGTTGCCATCTTTATATCTGGTTTACTTGTAAGTTTTACTGGGTACGCCTTATATACTGCATTTGGGCAACCCTCTCAACAACTAAGAGATCCATTCGAGGAACACGGAGACTAATTGAAGTAATGAGCCTCCAAATATTGATATTGGAAGGCTCATTACTTCAAGTGAGATAATGAAAAATCATTTCACCTTTTTAGTTGGAACTTTAGGTGGTTCTCGAAAAAAGATAGCGAAAAAAATTATTCCTAGAGTTGAGACTAAGAGGAATGTATAAACCAATGCTTCCATAGATTCGATCGTGGTTTACAATTATAGCTTCCATACCTGATTATTTTGGATCATCTCCCGGATAAAGAAAGAGCAAGAGACAAAGAAAAGGCAGCGATTCAAATCAAGATTTATCCGGTACCCTATATCAAATAACAAAACAATATTGTATCAAACTGCTTGTCTTTTTGTAGTTGGATCTCCAAGTTTTTGGAATGCTCCAAATTCAACTTGAGCATCCAAATCTGGGTCAATACCAGCAAAAACATCCCTGAACAAGGTTCTAGCACCATGCCAAATGTGTCCGAAAAAGAAGAGCAGAGCAAACGAAGCATGTCCAAAAGTAAACCAACCCCTCGGACTGCTACGAAAAACACCATCCGATTTCAAAGTAGCACGATCTAATTCAAAAATTTCACCCAATTGAGCACGTCTAGCATATTTTTTCACAGTCGCAGGATCACTATAACTGACTCCATTGAGTTCCCCACCGTAGAACTCAACAGTTACACCCACTTGTTCGACACTATATTTTGATTCTGCCCTTCTAAAAGGAACATCCGCTCTAACAATTCCATCTCCGTCTACCAAAACAACTGGAAATGTTTCAAAAAAAGTAGGCATACGACGTACAAAAAGTTCACGCCCTTCTTTATCCCTAAAGATAGGGTGTCCTAACCACCCAACAGCTATTCCATCCCCGTTGTCCATTGAACCCGCTCTGAACAATCCCCCTTTTGCAGGATTATTGCCGATGTAATCATAAAAAGCCAATTTTTCAGGAATTTTAGACCAAGCTTCAGATAAACTTTGATTTTCAGCTAGTCCGGCACCGACTCTTCGATATATTTCTTGTTGGAAGTATCCTTGATCCCATTGATAACGAGTAGGACCAAATAATTCAATCGGGGTAGTTGCCGAGCCATACCACATAGTTCCAGCAACTACAAAAGCTGCAAAAAAGACAGCAGCGATACTACTGGAAAGGACTGTTTCAATATTTCCCATACGCAATCCTTTGTATAGACGTTGGGGTGGACGGACACTAAGATGGAATAGGCCCGCCAATATACCCAAGGTTCCCGCTGCAATATGATGAGAGGCTATTCCTCCCGGAACAAAAGGATCAAAACCTTCCACACCCCACGCTGGATTTACAGATTGTACCTTTCCGGTTAGTCCATAAGGATCGGATACCCATATTCCAGGACCATACAATCCTGTTACATGAAATGCGCCAAAACCAAAGCAAGCCAACCCTGAAAGAAATAAGTGAATTCCAAAGATTTTTGGCAAATCCAAAGAAGGTTTTCCTGTACGTTCATCAGTAAATATTTCTAGATCCCAATACACCCAATGCCAGATAGCTGCCAAAAAGCACAAGCCAGAAAACACAATATGTGCACCGGCCACACCTTCGTAACTCCAAATACCCGGATTCGTTATAGTCCCCCCTGTAATATTCCAACCGCCCCATGAATTTGTTATTCCTAAACGAGTCATGAAAGGTATAACGAACATACCTTGTCTCCACATCGGATCAAGAACTGGGTCAGAGGGATCAAAAACTGCTAATTCGTAGAGAGCCATCGAACCGGCCCAACCAGCAACCAGAGCTGTATGCATTATATGGACAGAAATCAAACGACCGGGATCATTCAATACGACAGTATGAACACGATACCAAGGCAAACCCATGGAAAAATACCCCTTTATCAATGAAAAATAGACACTATGTAACTTTATTGCACTGGAAAAAACTATACTATGGACCTTCCTTTTTGAATGTATTATCTCAGAGAAAGGATTAATATTTGTTCTATTCTTTGAGTAAGAATGTCTTTTAGTAATAATGGAACAATTTTGTTCGTAGGAACAAAAAGAAGCAGATCTATTCTACACCCGATAAGTATCAATACGCAATGGTACGGGATTGATCGTGCTTTCGCTTTATATGAGTGACTACATCTATATTTATTCATCATTCAATCTATATTTGTTCATCATTCAAAAGACCCATTATGTAAGAAATTTCCTTTCTTTATTCTGTCTTCCTTTTTTATAAACTTATTCAATCTATGGATAAAATAGGATAGGATATTAAAGTAAAATCAAAAATATTATTAAGACAATAAACTTAAAACTTATTATTACGCTTTCACATTAAAGTGAGATATAGTACTCAATTTTTCTTTCATTTAATGCCTATTGGTGTTCCAAAAGTACCTTTTCGAAGTCCTGGAGACGAAGATGCATCGTGGGTTGACATATAGTGCGACTTGTCAGATATATTGGGTCATACGGTATTTCCCCGTTCTCTTTCCCGATCGAGATATCCTCTCTTTCGCCCAAGAAAGATTGATTGAATTATCCAAAATTTGGAGCGTGAAATGCAATGAAGTGAAATTCAATCTATTTTTGAATTTAAAGAGGGTATACAGATTAATATTATCAATTAGAATAATTTATGGTTGTCTTGGTTAAAGCAATAAAATGAAGTATGCAGGCTCCGTTTAGAAAAAAACCAATTGGTAATATATCTACAATTTCTATTTATAAATTAGAAATAGAATATGATATAAATAGAAGTGATCTCAAACTGTTACTAAATTGAGTAATATAATGATGCATTGAATATTAAATATTTGGTGAGAGACATGAAATAAATTGAAAAAAAAAAAAAAAAAGTCATAACAAAAAGATGTGGTATTGCGGCATTTGTCCTATATGTGCAAATCAAAATCGGGCGGATCTTTACTCGGAGTAGAACATAAACCTAAAAGAATTGAAGAAGACCAGTCAGGAACAAGAAAATTACATCGTGATTTGTATTCCGATGAAACAATACATCAATGAGAGGTTAGTCCGATAAGTTTAGTGAATTATTTTTTTTTTTTTCTATATTATACTATATTATAGAAATATATATAAATTATATATAAATAGAAACAGGCCAAAATTCATCTTTCTTTAAAAATGAAAGAAAAAGCCCCTTTGTTTTGTTACAAATTAGACAGAGCCTGCTATGAAAAAAGAAAGAAAGAAAGCTAGAATCTATACATTGATTCTTTTTTTTCGCAATTTGCGTTGAACCGTATGCGTCAAAAGATGCATGTACGGTTCATAAGGGATACAATTTTATCCCAATCAACCGACTTTATCGAGAAAGATTACTTTTTTTAGGCCAAGAAGTTGATAGCGAGATCTCGAATCAACTTATTGGTCTTATGATATATCTCAGTGTAGAGGATGATAACAAAGATCTGTATTTGTTTATAAACTCTCCGGGCGGATGGGTAATACCAGGAATGGCTATTTATGATACTATGCAATTTGTGCAACCCGATATACAGACAATATGCATGGGATTGGCCGCTTCTATGGGATCTTTTCTTCTAGCCGGAGGAGAAATTACCAAACGTCTAGCATTCCCTCACGCTTGGCGCCAATGAGTTTTTTATTTGATAGAAAAAAGAGGACTATGCCTTCGCGATATATGAAATATGAATATTTAAGTAATAATAGCATGGCACTTCGAATTCGATATCATTTTTTTTTTTTTTTTTTTTTCAAAATCCTTACATTATGTATCGAAGGAGTAGTATGAGATAAGGTTTTTTTTTTTTTTCAAATTTTATCTGATATATCAGGAGACCGATTTTAGCGTCACAAACCTTTTTTGTTTTCACACCGAAGAACTCTTAAAACTATTTCCTTTATATTTAAAACTATTTACTTTATATAAAGTATACAAAATTCATTTTTTTTTTTACTTATGAAAAAAAAAAGAAACTTTGGGATTGCTAAATAACAGACAAAATAAATATATATAAAGCAACGGAACCATCATAGTATTTTTTAACTACTCAAAAAAAAAAAGAAGGGTGGTTATTGGATCATTTACCTATGTGAAAAGGTAAAAGTTAATTCCATTGTAGAGCCGTATGCAATTTACAAAAAATGCCTGTACGGTTGTTCAATTCTATCTTTTTTCTTATTATTTTATTATATTATTCTTTATCTCTTCGACTTTCGTTATGCGAGATAGAGTAACCATTTAGTATGTTGTATCATTTATCATCAGGGTAATGATCCATCAACCTTCTAGTTCCTTTTATGAGGCACAGACGGGAGAATTTATCCTGGAAGCGGAAGAACTACTAAAGCTACGTGAAACCATCACAAGGGTTTATGCACAAAGAACGGGCAAACCCTTATGGGTTGTTACCGAAGACATGGAAAGAGATGTTTTTATGTCAGCAACAGAAGCCCAAGCTCATGGAATTGTTGATCTTGTAGCAGTTGAATAAAAAATAACAAAAAATAACAAGGATTTCACGCAAATCTGCAATTTTATTTTCTTACCCAGTGTAATATATATATAAGATTTAATTAATCTATTAATATAGAAATGATTCATAATTATCCGGTTAGGATCGATCTAAACCAGCCCATTATGTATATGATTCAACATGCCAACTATTAAACAACTTATTAGAAACACAAGACAGCCAATCAAAAATGTCACGAAATCCCCCGCTCTTCGGGGATGTCCTCAGCGACGAGGAACATGTACTAGGGTGTATGTGCGACTCGTTCAGATCGTGGGCTAGGCCAAAAGTAAAGAAAATAATTGATCCAGTATCCACGATCAGTACCAGTGAATAGGATAGAATGGAAGAGCACCATTCACTACCTAAAAATATCTAAAAATAAAAAAAAAAAAATCTCTCATATTCTTCTATTGTGGTATCAAATTTATGGTTTCCTTTGGTAAAAAAAATCCAATCATTTCCAGTTTTAATTTAAGACGATAAAGAATTCCCCATTGGTAGCAAATGGTATCCATTAAGCAGGGAAATCCTATTTAAATTTAAAAAGCAGAAAGATTATACTCTTACTTTTAACTCTTACAAGAACGGATTAACAGGGTCAGCTACTCAGCTAATTTTCATAATTAAATACCGTTACTGTATAGGTGGGTCTACTTGTGAAAGACCTATTACTGGATAATTATGGGTAGAGCAAAAGAGTGTGAACTGTACAAGTTAACAATAACATTGATTAAATGAAGCAAGGGGCTCCGGTGTATAGAGAGGACCTCACCGTTTAAGAAGTAACCATAGAAACGATGGAACCCACTATAACCATTTATATTTACTACTTTATTTATTATGTTTTTTTTTGATACTTAGTATCAATACAATTTCTTATTTCGAGGTGAAAAGCCTAGAAAAAGAAAAAATCGTGGTCAGGAAGGTTATAGTAGCAAAAGCCATTGGAATTTTTTTTATACATTGGAAAAATCCGTTTTGTTATTAATAGACTAGGAAAGGGGACAGAAATAACTGAAAGAAAAGAAATCAATTAGTTATTCATCAAAGTTTCATTTATTCAATGACCAGAATTAAACGAGGATATATAGCTCGAAGACGTAGAACAAAAATTCGTTTATTTGCATCAAGCTTTCGAGGGGCTCATTCAAGACTTACTCGAACTATTACTCAACAGAAAATAAGAGCTTTGGTTTCGGCTTATCAGGATAGAGGTAGGCAAAAGAGAGATTTTCGTCGTTTGTGGATCACTCGGATAAATGCAGTAATTCGAGGCAATAAAGTATACTATAATTATAGTAGGTTAATACACAATCTGTACAAGAAGCAGTTGCTTCTTAATCGTAAAATACTTGCACAAATAGCTATATTAAATAGGAATTGTTTTTATATGATTTCCAATGAGATCTTAAAATAAGATAAGAAATTGGAAAGAATACATTGGAAAGAATACATTAGACTATTTTAAAACGGAGTTCCCTGGAGAATGAACTCCGGGAAGGTAGAGTAGAACTTAGTATGATAAAATAGGATAACATGATAAATTCGTCACAATGAACAAACACGTTCAATAAAAAAAAAAACTATTTATTCTCCCAATTCTTTTTTTTTTTTTTGAGTAAATTTAAGAGCAAGCCTATTTATTTTTAGTTCTAAGACCAGTAGTTCTAGTGGTCGACCCGCTTCTTTCAAATTGTTTTTCATTATTAAGAAAAGGTAATGAAGATAAAATACGAGCTTGTTTTATAGCAATGGTAATTAATCGTTGTTGTTTTAAGGTCAATCTATTCACCCGTCTAGATAATATTTTTCCTTGTTCACTAATAAATCGACTAATTAAACTCATGTTTCTATAATCAATTCGATCCCCCGATTGTATCGGGGGCAAACGCTTACGAAAAGATCGCTTAGATTTAAGAAAGAGTCGCTTGGATTTATCCATGGTTTTTTTATTCCTTGATTTTTTTATTCCTTGTCTTGAAAAGAAAATCCTAATCAATCCTATTTTGATCGGATCAAAAATGACTTAGAATTACGAAATAGGATTGTTTATATAAAAATAAAATATATATATATATATATATGTTATATATAACATTATTGTTATATAGAATATGTCGTTTTGCATCTTCCTTGGAAAGCGGACACGCGAACAATCAGTTCGATCTATTTCTTTATCTCCCCATGAATTGTATGTTTGTAACAAGAGGGACAGAATTTTCTCAATTCCAATCGACTAGGCGTATTATGTCGATTTTTTTGAGTAATATATCTGGAAATGCCCATTGATTCCTTTTTAACACGGTTTCGAACACAGTTGGTACATTCCAAAACAACCGTTACTCGGGCATCTTTACCCCTGGCCATGAACCTCCTTTGATTTTTTTGATTGACTCAATTCTTCATTTTCCGATCCGAAGCGAAGAAGAAAGGAAGGAAAAAAATAGAAGTTACTAACTAGAAATCAAATTATGAAAGATTTCGTTGCAATCAAATCAATACAGTAAAGTAATATAATAATTTCGAACTATATTTAGAACAATATTTTATTTTTCATTTAAGTATCTTGTATGATATTGTTGCCACGGCCATCCCATTTCCCCTCTAACTTTATTATTAATTGAATTTTGGCCCGGACACGAGTTCTTAGTTTCACGGGGGGTGAATCCACTTTTATTCTTGTCTATTTCTAACTTATTCTAATGAAAAAAAAAAAAGAAGAGAGGGGGAAGGATTAGTGACAAATATTTGATTGTATCTCTAATCTTCTTCACCCCTTCTCATTTCCAATAACTAAAATGAAAAAAAAGGGAATATCAACGCATCTGGAAATAAACGATTGATCTCTATCAATAAACCTGCTAAAGAACCGAACCATAGAGTACTTACTACGGGTGCCACGGAAAGATATGTTTTTAGATCTCGCATTTTAAATACTCCTTCTTTTTATTCGTTATTGTAATTTTATTCTAATTTGTAATACATAATGGTAATACATATATGACCCGATGTGTATATATATAATTAATGACGGACCACTTTATTTGGACGAATAATCCTTAATTCAAATTGAAATGTACAACGATTCAGTAGATGTTCCTTTTTTTTAAAACAAAAAAAAAGCGCCCCTTTCTATCTGAGAATTCCCGAAAATATATATATTTTTTTACGAGGGGGTTCTTATTTAGTATATACGTACTATTATATGGTATATAATACTAAAAGACGAAATGGCAAGATAATTTGTGTATCTCAATGGAAGAAATAAGGATGTGGAAAACAAGAAAGAGATTCTCTACAATGACACTCTAGACCAATTGAAAGGGATGTAGCGCAGCTCGGTAGCGCGTTTGTTTTGGGTACAAAATGTCACGGGTTCAAATCCTGTCATCCCTACCTATTACTTATCTTATGAGCAGTAACGAGGGATCAATTGAGATTGATTAAAATTGGATATACATAATCAATCTCAATTTTTTTTTTTTTATTCTATGTTTTTTTTTTATTCTATATTTATTCTATATAGTATATAAATACAAAATAGATTGGGTTAAAAAGTATTATTTGTAATAATAAAGCGCTCTTAGTTCAGTTCGGTAGAACGTGGGTCTCCAAAACCCGATGTCGTAGGTTCAAATCCTACAGAGCGTGATTATATTCTTTTGTTAGGTCAAAATTATACCGAAAGAATTGAACAGAAATTTGACTTTGACCTCCTACTTGCTTTCTTTAATCTATAGGAGGTCAATAAAAAAAAAAGAGATGTTAATTGATCAAAAGTCCAATTGATCACCACGTCTGTATTGTAAATATGCAGTTACGAATAATCCAGCCAAAGTAATAGGAATTAGACCTAAGACGATTCCAAACAGAAAAACTTCAATCATTTCAATTTCTTTGAAAGAGGAAAGGGAGAGGTAATATCTATCCTTAAATATTAATCCCTATTATCCATGAATCTCAATGACCAAGAATTGGAAATTAACACGGTAAGGAACTATAGAATATATGAACTACCACAGAAGGATTTTTTTTTTATGAATTATTCTAATTTCAAATAAGTCGTATCTTGTTCAAACCAATAAATAGAGCTGAGGTTATAGTCAAAGCTGCTAGTAGAAAACCGAAATAACTAGTTATAGTAAGCATGAAGAGGCTAAATTAAATATGTTCTTTTTATACATATGTTTACAAAGCACTTCCCTAAATTTTCATTTTTGAAAAATACGAAGATAAGCAAAAAGATTAATTGAAAGGATAAGTTTAATTGAAAGTTTTTGATTCACCAATTATTATAATTATAGACGATGATACTAACAAAAATAGAATAACATAGGTAAGAAATTAATTCATCATCTGTGACATCTACTCATCTCGAAATTTTGAATCACCTAATTTATTATTTATTGGACAACTTTTTAATTGAGTAAACTAATCTATAGAATATATAGAATTTTATTAATAATTAATAAATTAGAAATAATAAAAAAAAAAAAGTTATAAAAAAAGTAATAATAAGAACTTTGTTTTATAACTTCATTCAAAAATGAAACTTTCTTTGAATTATTATGATTATGAAATAAAATTGGAAAATCTTTTCAATTTTAATCATTTTTTTTATTGTATCGACGAATTCACTTTTTTTTTTTCAAACGACGAGTGATCTTATGAAAATGCCTCTTACTTTTTGACTTTCAATTGAACTTATTAGATTTAGATTGAGTAGTAGGTTCATTTCCATAATCTCTCCAATGAAAAAAAAAAAAAAAAAAATCTCCAATCACTCAAAACTAGTTTTTACATTTTTTTTTTTTTTATATTAGAAAGCACTATTCTTGTAATTAGGAAAAGAAAAGCCCTTTCCTTTTGGTCTAATACAACAATGCTGCGAATATTTATTATTATTTTTTTTTTATTGTTCTCTTTCTTTTATTGAATACTATATACTATTGTTACTGGGCGATTAATCAATTCCTTAAATCAAAAAAAAAAAAAAATCCAACAAAACAAAAAATATCTTCTACAACCATAAAAAAAACATAAAAAAAAAAAAGGATATTTTTCGCTGTAGCATCTAATTGAATCGTGAAAATATGATAATCTACTTCATAAATTATGGGAAACCAAGACCCCACCGGATTCCAATTTTAACTGATCCTCGGTTTCTAGTCCGAAGCCAATAATAGAGAAAATTCTTCTATTTCAAGTACTACAGGAATTTGAGGAATTCCATATTGAATGGTACCTAATTCTACATGGACAAGGAACAAGAAAAGAAAAAAGAAATTCTCTAACACTAAATTTTTATACTGATTGTGAAATTTCGTTGCTGTGTCAGAAGAAGGATAGCTATACTGATTCGGTATACTCTAAAGACACCCTCGGTACAATATTGACGATCTTACAAATATTTTTTTTTTTTTCAGTGAATTTCC